GCAATGGCTCTATTTGCAATATTTCTATCTATTATTTTGGAAATTTATAATTCATCCGTTTTACTGGATGGAATTTCAACGAATTAGTTCATAAAAACTAGGACTTCCTAGCTTTTTAATCAAAAAAATATTATTTTACTTACTTAATGCTTAAAAGACTTAATACTTCAACTTAAGATTACTTAAGACTTGGATTTATAGACCATTCTGGTAGTTCGATCGTGAAATTTATTTGTTTCGATATTTCATTTCCGGAATATGAGCGTGTGACTTGTTATAATTGATCCTATTGATAATACAGAGAATGGATCTGTCATCTCTATCAAGATGATTCTACTTCGTCAGATATTTATTCTAGTCTCTGGAGCACGGACTATATAGAATAGATAAAGAAAAGAAATATTTGAACTATGATTCATACCTATTATTCAGACCTCGCAACCGGACTAAAAAAAAGGGAAATAGGTCTTTTATAAATAAAACAATTTTTCCTTCAGACTTCTTTTGAACGAAAGAAAACTATTTCTCTATATTTTATTGAGTCATTACATTCATTGAATGAAGTGATGATCAAATGGTTTTTACTCAGAGAACCTTTGAGTTTAGCTTCGGCTTTCTTAAATCATCGTGGTTCTAGTATGAATCTGAGGTTTCAATTGATTCATAGGGTCTCAACAAGAGAATTCCTAAAAAAAGAAAAAAAAAACAGGGAAGAGAAGATTCAAAAGGCCTGTCACGATTCACATAAAGAAAGACGAATGAGCCAACTTGAGATTGTATTTATTGGCATTATCATCACAAAGAAGAGATTCCGGATTTTTCTTACTTCGCTTCGTATCTTTGGGTCAAATCGAGTCAAGAGGTTAAGCTCCAAGAAGTTGAAAACTATCTATTCCATATCCGTTGAAACCAGTATTTGTGTGTTTTGCCTTGAGCCGTACGAGATGAAATTCTCATATACGGCTCTCGGAGGGGGAATCTTTCTTGGATTACCTATCTCAATAAAGTATATGATTGGTTCGAGGAACGTCTCGAGATTCAAGCGATTGCAGATGATATAACTAGTAAATATGTTCCTCCTCATGTCAACATATTTTATTGTCTAGGGGGGATTACTCTTACTTGTTTTTTAGTACAAGTAGCTACGGGTTTTGCTATGACCTTTTACTATCGTCCAACCGTCACAGAGGCTTTTTCCTCTGTTCAATACATAATGACTGAGGCCAACTTTGGTTGGTTAATTCGATCAGTTCATCGATGGTCAGCAAGTATGATGGTTCTAATGATGATCTTGCACGTATTTCGTGTGTATCTTACGGGTGGGTTTAAAAAACCCCGCGAATTAACTTGGGTTACAGGGGTAGTTCTGGCTGTATTGACTGCATCTTTTGGCGTAACTGGTTATTCCTTACCTCGGGATCAAATTGGCTATTGGGCAGTCAAAATTGTAACAGGCGTGCCTGAGGCTATTCCTATAATAGGATCGCCTTTGGTAGAATTATTACGTGGAAGTGCTAGTGTGGGCCAATCCACTTTGACTCGTTTTTATAGTTTACATACTTTTGTATTGCCTCTTCTTACTGCCATATTTATGTTAATGCACTTTCCAATGATACGTAAGCAAGGTATTTCGGGTCCTTTATAGAGAAGACAGATCGTATATATTTGTAATTTATCATAATCATATCGGGAAGGAACAAGAGTCTTTCATTGCTACAAATATGGATTATTGAAAAATAAGGCATATTATTTGGATACTTCTCTTCAACTTGGAAGTATTTTCTTGTTTATTTGATACGAATAGTTGAAGTATATTTTCCTAAAAGAGGATGGATTATGGGAGTGTGTGACTTGAACTATTGATTGGTCCATGTAGATATATGATTTTATCTGCCACGTTGGAATTCACAACCCGATGTGTCTCCGCATCCAACCATCACGTAAGTCCCCTTATGTAGCATAGGATAGGCTGGTTCGCTTGAGGATAATCTTTTCTATGATCATACTCGAATCATGCAATGCATGAAAAGGCTCCGTAAGATCCCTAGAATAAGCGATGTGGCATGATCCAATGTTCTATCTATTCCACTTTGTTTGATTTTTTTATTTCTCAATTTCTTAGAATTGAGAATTCTAGTAATTAATATTTCGTATTAATTTGATAGTAATCTTAGTAAGTATCTTATAGTATATCGATGCATTCATTTCCTATGTATCAACCCTGATCTATGATACTATCGGAGTGAAATAAGGGATCTAAGGAAGAACTGAGGTTAGACTTTATTAGTAACAAGTAAAAACTTTGTATTTTTGTATGTAAGAGAATAGAGATGTTGTGTAGATAAATACCAACCAAAAGACATGAGACAATCCAAAAAGTACTTGATCATAATTGAATTTGTAAGCCTACTTGGATATTGAGCATTTCCTTGCCAGAACTCAATTCAATGAATCGAATCATTGCAACTCGGGGAAATTTAATTTTAGAAATCTTTTCTGA